TTTACAAAAAAAGTTATTACAATTTATAAGGGAAAACGGCTATTTAGTTTTTTGATGTTTTTTCACATAACATAAATAGGGCGGTTGTTCCATTTTCTTTGTTTTCTCCATTTATTCTTTTTGTCAATACTAATATTGACAACAGTGTATCAAATAAATATAATACGATCGTGAATAAATGGATCCATTTACTTATGTTAATTGTTAATATAGGCTCCATTTAATTTATCAAATGGTGAATTTTCTGCGATACAAAAACAAGGAATCTCTTATTTGTTTGATTTTGATTGAAAGGTAATTAATTGAATTGAGAGGTAAATCAAAAATGAAATATATATATTAATAAAAAAATTTAATATAGAATAATGTATAATGGATAACATAGTAGATAGTAGATAGTGGATATCAAGGGGTGGTCTATCATTTTTTATTTTTTGTGAGAAAATTTTTGGTTTTATCTGTTCATTTTTATGTTGAGAATCTATCCACCTTCGATATTTTGAGTTTTTTCATTTTTGAATGTCGAATATTTTTTAGACAATTCAATCTTTTATTTGTGTTGTTTTTATTGCGATTGGATATACACACCTATCCTATTTATAAATTTAATAAATAGTATTTGGGGTTGCTAACTCAATGGTAGAGTACTCGGCTTTTAAGAGCGACTCTATTTTTTACACATTTCTATGAAGCAATTGGTTCGTCCATACCATCGGTAGAGTTTGTAAAACCACGACTGATCCAGAAGGGAATGAATGGAAAAAGTAGCATGTCGTATCAATCAATCACGAATTCAAAAAGTATTTCACTCTTATATGTATCCGTTCCAAATTTTTGTTTGAATTCTTGGCTCGGAACAAAAAAATTAAGTTGGGTTTAATTTATAAAGGGATAGAGCTTGGCGGCTCTAATTATGGGGAAACAAAAAGTAACGAGCTTTCATTTATTTTGTATTTGAATGATTATCCCATCTAATTATACGTTAAAAAGAGGTTAGTGCTTTATGTGGGAAAGCTTTTCCTATGAATGGATTATTTATTTTATTATGAGTCCTAACTATAAAGCTATTTTCCATTAAATTTGGGAATAGCGAGAAATGTGTATGTGTAAAAGAAAGAGTATATTGATAAAGATTTTTTTCCAAAATCAAAAGAGTGATTAGGTTGAAAAAAATAAAGGATTCCTAACTAGCTTGTTATCCTAGAACAAAAATTAGGTGGAAAAAGCGATTAGAGCGAGTCCGTTGATAGGTTTTGCTTGTTTTATAGGTATCTATATACAATATATAGAATTCGTTTTTTATTTATTATTTATTCAAATTTATATATATAGAATTTCCTGTTTTGACCATATCGCACTATGTATCATTTGATAATCCAATGAATCTCTGATTCTTTATTTGCCTAAATAGGATTTTTTAAAATGGAGGAATATCGCGTATTTTTAGAACTCCAGAGATCTCGCCACCGGGACATCCTATACCCGCTTTTTTTTCGGGAGTATATTTATGGACTCGCTTATAGTCGTGGATCCATTTTTGTGGAAAATGTAGGTTATAACAATAAATTTAGTTTACTAATTGTAAAACGTTTAATTACTCGAATGTATCAACAGACTCATTTGATCATTATTGTTAATGATTCTAAAAAAAATCCTTTTTTGGGTTATAACAATAATAATTATTATTCTCAAATAATATTCGAAGGTTTTGTTGTCGTTCTAGAGATTCTATTTTCTCTACAATTATATATATCTTCCTTAAAAGAGTTAGAAATCGTAAAATCTTATAATAATTTGGGATCAATTCATTCCATTTTTCCTTTTTTCGAAGATAAATTTATATATTTCAATCATAAGTCAGATATAAGAATACCCTATCCTATCCATCTGGAAATCTTGGTTCAAATCTTTCGATATTGGATAAAAGATGTCTTTTTCTTTCACTTATTAAGGTTGTTTTTTTATTACTATTGTGACGGGAACAGTTTTTTTACTCCAAAAAAATCGATTTCTACTTTTTTTAATTTTAAAAGTAATCCAAGATTTTTTTTACTACTATATAATTTATATGTATGGGAATACGAATCTATCTTTCTTTTTCTACGTAATAAATCCTCTCAGTTACGATTTAAATATTTTCTCGTTTTTTTTGAGCGAGTTTTTTTCTATGAAAAAATAAAACATCTTGCAGAAATATTTGTTAAGAATTTTTCATATACCTTATTATCGTTCAGGGATCCTTTCATCCATTATGTTAGATATCAAGGAAAATCAATTCTGGTTTCAAAGAATACGCCTCTTTTGATAAATAAATGGAAATACTATTTTATCTATTTATGGCAATGTCATTTTGATATTTGGTCTCAACCAAGAACGATCGATATAAACCAATTATCTCAGCATTCATTTCACTTTTTGGGTTATTTTTTAAGTATTCGACTAAATCTTTCGGTGGTACGAAGTCAAATGTTACAAAATTCATCTCTAATAAAAATTGTTA